TAAATTGAAATAGAAATGAAAAATATCTTCATTTCGAAATTCTCTTGGATTTTAGTTGAGTAATGTATTCTATGAATAATAAATATATATGAAGAATACTCTTTCAATCAAAGAAATATTTCAATTATTTCCGTGTTCGTATTTTGAAAGTAAAAAAAGTAAAAGGAATACAAATGGTAGGAAATTTATTCCAACTGAATTCTTCATAAATTTTCTATTTCGATGAACTGACTCTTACCAAAGTTAGATATGGACCATGAGGAAGAACGGAACTTTTTTTTTTATTTTGTTTACCTCTTTACTGTTCAAAGATCAAAGAGAAAACAATTCGGTTATTCCATTACGTGGATACACATTGGGAAACAACATAGTAGTTGTCCAACGAGATACTGCACATACTAAAATATTGTCTTGGGCGAGTCACATATTGCGCCGCTTGTTTTAGTTTTACTATTTTAGAAATTTTATTTTTGTTTTGCTTGTTTTATTGAACCCATTTCATATCATGGTTCAAACGTTAAAAGTCGACGGATTTTACTAATCCTTTTCGAAATCCGAAGAAGTTCCCATGGATCATTTGTCAACTCCTCAATCAATGACTTCTTCGTCGGAATGCTAACYAGATTAGATTATTTTATTATACCTATCGAAGAAGTCATTGATTCTTTCGATCGGGATTCATATTGAAAATAATCAGAAATCTAGGAATTCTAATCGTAAAAGTCGCTTTCGATTATTTCAAATTAATTTAATTGAAATCAACACAAATTAAATACAAATAGATAAAGCAAAGAAATAGAATTGGGATACTATATAATATACATTATCACTATATATATTATATATACGTATTTTAATCGATTTCTATATATATAGAAAAGGAATATGATGATACTATTGTAGATTGATCTATATTAATCTATATTAAATTAACCCGCATTACAATACAACTTTATACACTACAATAACAATACTAGATAGTATGGTAGAAAGAAATATCTGAATCTTTCTACCATACTATCGTATCCCATAGAATACGACTGATTCTAGTCTGCCCATTTCATTTAAGACGCGAAATTTTTATCCTTTTCTTCTCTGCAATTATTGATAAGAAATAAAAAATCAAGTTTAATTCAAATTAATCACCTTGGCTGACTGTTTTTACGTATATTATAAGTAAAAAAGCAGTAGGAACTAGAATAAACAGTGCAGTAGCAATAAATGCGAGAATATTTACTTCCATAATCTCATTGTTTAATTTTTCTTTAATTCGCAATAACTCGGGAGTTAATCCCATAGAGATAATAAACCTTTCGCCTGTAAATTCAATGGGATGCATTACATCTCGATGATATCGAATCGGATCAATATCATGAATAACAATATCGGAGCTATCAAATCGATTCATCGTCAAGAATTGAATAGTATAACATAGGATGATCTTTTATCCATACTGAACTCAAAATTAGATTCCCGATACAATCAATAATTCCTTTATTTATTTATCATTCTTTTCCATTCTTTCTTTTCTATAACCTACCGCCCTCTTTGTACAATCATCTGATGAAGTATCATCTAACCGCCTTTCCACTTACCATTGGTTCTAAACAAACCCCAACAAACAATAGAAGCTCAATGAAAAAAAAAGGAAGGAGCTAAGTTATAAACTCCTTTTTTTAATGATCCAATCTTCTTGGAAAACAAAAGAAGTATGATAAAGACGAGTACAAATTCCGGTATAAAAAAATCGAATATTCCATCAAATTAACTATTTTTTTATATATTTATATATAAATTTAAAAAGTTTGTTCTTTCAAGGAAAAACCCTTATAAAATAAAAAAAAAAATTCATTACCTCGCTAATAAAAAAGTGATCCTTGTTTGATCTTTATTTTTTGAATATCCTCTTTCATTGGATTAGTAATGGGACGCATATATCAAAAGTTCAATGCGAAATTTGAATGAGATAGATTATTTCAAATTAGTAAAATTTGAAATTGAGGTTACACAAAATAGGGCCCGAAAAGGATATACTTTTATTTTAATCTTAAAAAAAAAAGTATTCTATACTATTCTATACACAGTAACTATGTTCAATTTTTTTTATATTGTACAAATTCCATTTATGTATGTACTCCCGGGAAACATACAATACTCTACTCTATTTCATATTTCACAGATCGGGAGTAATTGAAAAAGCCAGACCCAGTACAGTACGGTATCCCGTGGAATCCCGAATCTGATGCTAATAATATAATAATTGTACTAATCCACATATGCCTCTCTCCCATCAATCGAATCGGTACTAGTCGAAGAAATGGAAATTCCCCCATTTGGTTGATGATAAATGTGAAACGAAAAAGAAAAAAAGAAGAGGGATCGCTGTTGGGAATGAAATTATGTTATTTGGACTTCTTTTCACAAAAAATAGAGAGATGAATTGATATAGTTTTTTATTGGCTTTGGATTCGTCGGGACTGACGGGGCTCGAACCCGCAGC